GGACAAGCAGATTCACATCTCTTACAACCTACACAGTCCTCTGTTCTTGGAGCAGGAGCAATTTGCTTAGCTTTACATCCGTCCCAAGGTATCATTTCCAATACATCTGTGGGGCAGGCTCGTACACATTGAGTACACCCTATACATGTATCATAAATCTTTACTGAATGTGACATTGGATCTATCAATTTTTTGAACGTTATCAATTTTCGATCTGGTAAAATCAGTAGTAACTGAATCATATATTGTAGACACCAGACGAATCAGTGGTTTACCAGAATTTTTTTTTAATTGAATAATCAATCTACTTCTGGATCTGGTCATGAGAATGAGAGAGGTCCAAGATACTTTGATTTATTACGTTTCAGCAAACATGGTCATACGAGTTATACACGACACGCTAATTCTAATTGGTAAATATTCTATATATCTGTCTTTATTTATATCATTACGACTATTTATTCAACAAATTCGATTGATTGATACGAGTTGATTTTCTGTTACGATAGATCGACGAAACAATAGCTGGCCCAATAGCTGCTTCAGCGGCTGCAATAGCTATAACAAAGATCGAGAAAATGTCTCCTTTTAATTGTCGACTATCAAATAAATCAGAAAATGTTACGAGATTTAGATTAACCGCATTCAGTATAAGCTCAAGACACATAAGTGCTCTAACCATGTTTCGGCTTGTGATCAATCCATAAATACCGATAGAAAATAAATAGGCACTCAAAATAAGTACATGCTCGGTCATCATTGACCAACTCCTCATCAATTGAGATTGATTTCAATATGAACAACAATACAATTTAACCGATTTGATTGACTAGAATATAACAAGTACGGAAAAAAGGAAGGTATTAGTAATGGATCGAACTCAAACCCATTCAATTTAATATATGAACAATAGAATATCAAAATGGAACTGAAGGGAAATTGATGTCATAATAATAACACAGAACAAAACACGGCCTTATTTATTTTATTTGATTTTGGATTTCTAATTCTAAGTATTTATTACTGACGAGCCATAGCAATTGCACCTATCAAAGCAACTAAAAGAATTATAGAAATGAGTTCAAATGGAAGATAAAAATCTGTTGATAAATGAATTCCAATTTGTTGAACGTTACTTGTCAGGTCCTGCTCTATAATCTGGTTTGATCTTGTAGTCCAAATAATCCCGTACCATGACGTATCTGAGATAGTAGTAATTAGTGAAAAAAGAATACTTGTACAAACCAGTGAAGTAACTCCATCTCCAACTGTCCAAAGATATAAATCCTTGTAATATTCTGAACCATTCATGAACATCACAGCAAATACGATTAAGACATTTACGGCTCCCACGTAAATAAGGAGCTGTGCAGCAGCTACAAAATAGGAGTTAGATGGAATATGGAATAAGGATATACAAACAAGAACCAATCCTAATGAAAAGGCAGAATAAATTGGATTGGTAAGTAATACCACCCCTAGGCCTCCTAATATAAGACCTGATCCTAGAAATACTAAAAGAATATCATGTATTGATCCAGGTAAATCCATTATGTGTAAAATAAGAGATAAATAAGTTGAAATATTTCATTTTCATGACCTTACTGACCGGGCCAGGAAAAAAGAGGTTACCCTATCTTTCTTTTTTTTTTTCTTGTATATGCCTAATTGAATTGAATCTTAATGTGGTGTGGATTGATGTAGATACAGTTATTGGACCAATCCCGCTTTTGTATCCGAAAGAGTAGTTGAAATTTTATATTTCGAAATCATCACGGATATATGAATCTATTCTAAATTCAAATCAAGCCGTGATTCTCACCAATCAATAGTTATGTTTTGTAGTTACTAACCAACCAAAATGAAAGAAACTTCGCTTCTTTAGATCAAAACGGAATCTTAGTAATTGGTAATCGTTCTTGAATCAAGGGGGTTATCCGTGGCTATTTTTATTTGAGTCGAATTCATAATTGTTCGAATTGTGTAATCTCCAATTACTGACATTGGTAACCGACCCAAAGCAATTTGATTATAATTCAATTCGTGACGATTGTAAGTAGAAAGTTCATATTCTTCAGTCATTGATAAACAGTTTGTTGGACAATACTCGACGCAGTTACCACAAAATATACAGATTCCGAAATCAATACTATAATTAAGCAATCGTTTCTTTCTAATATCTGTTTCCAATCTCCAATCAACAACGGGTAGATCTATGGGGCATACACGAACACATACTTCACAAGCAATGCATTTATCAAATTCAAAGTGGATTCGACCGCGGAAACGCTCTGATGTGATCGATTTTTCATAAGGATATTGAATAGTTACAGGTAAACGATTCGCGTGAGATAAGGTAATCATGAAACTTTGACCAATGTACCTTGCAGCTCGTACTGTTTGTTGACCATAATTCATGAACCCGGTCACCATAGGGAACATATCGTGGATATCCATGAATAAATTGATGTTTCTTTCTCTTGCTTGAGAGAGGTTATGA